ATAAGGTACTATGATAAAAAATTCAATCTAGTTGACTACTTACTATTAAATTAAGTAGTTGTTAGTCTAGTACTGTATCCCTTCCTATCTTATCCTTTGCACCCGACTAAAAAAAAAAAGAGTGCTTCGGGAGCGAAAATCGAACTTGCCAAGAGGGTGCCCTAAACCGGGGATTCACCGAGACAAACAAGAGAAAATGGCTTTTAAAAGGGGACAGACTATGCCTTTCTTTTATTTCGTTTTTCTTTTCTGCCTGCTGAATAAAAAAAGAGTAGGATATAGCCCTCTACCATATCTAGAGAAATAAAATAGTCTATTTATTTATCTGGACTGCTAAGTGCGGAGACGGGAATCGAACCCGTGACCTCAAGGTTATGAGCCTCGTGAGCTACCAAACTGCTCTACTCCGCTCTGTAGGGCCAAAAACTGGTGGACGAAAAAGATTGAATACAAGTCTCTACCATGTCTAGACAAATAGAATAGTCTTTTTATACAGAATGGAGCGGGTAGCGGGAATCGAACCCGCATCGTTAGCTTGGAAGGCTAGGGGTTATAGTCGACGTTGGTTGATTATTTTTAACGTCTCTAATTCAAAACCGAACATGAAATTTTTATTTCATTCGGCTCCTTTATGGCTATTCTAACCACTTAACATCTATGTCAGCTTTTCTGTCTGAATGGAACCAAAGCTCTCCGCTTTCTAGATGATCCCTATAGAGTAGGAGATAGAAGTTCTCCTAAATATCCATCTAATCTACTTACTTCGTTCCCTAATTTCATTCAAGAGATCCTGAGGAAAAGAGCTGGGTTTCCACCGAGCTGAAACAATATCCTGATGGTTCTAGTAAACCAAAACTATCGTTTTTTAGCTATTGGGCTTCCATTTCTTTTTTAAATAAAAGAAGATTTAGTTACGATTGGAAATAAACTTTTTTGTATCTTCATCCATAGATCCTTTACTCATATTTAAAAAATTGGAATACTTAATCCAATGCAAAATTATGCTTCGCGACTCTGTACTTATAATCAAATCTGTATTTTGCATGCAAATTTAATTAGTCTTTGGATACTAATCGCGAGAATGTATATTCTTCCTCAATATGCTATTGAGAGGAAAAGGATTAAACCCTTTATAAGAACTAAAGTTTTCATCGGAATATGAATATAAAAAACTTAAGGATGTCTTAAGTATATCATTTCAAATTCAGTTATTAATAGAACGAATCACACTTTTACCACTAAACTATACCCGCTACATGTAGATTATGATACCAACGCTACCCTTTGTCAAGGGGTAACCATTCGAGGAATTCCACCTACGGAGAAAAGTGAGCAGTTGGTACTTCAATCGCGGGCCTTTACTTTAGGATTTAGAAGGCCTCCCTTTAGTCTGGAAAAGAAATCTCTTATTACCATCCCACTAGGGTATGAACCAAATGTATGCATTTCGATTAGGATCGTATTCTTCGTATTCTATAGTTTGATTATTCCTACAATATATACTAAGAGATATAGGAGACAATACAGTCCCATCAATTCCTTTCTTTCTTTTTTGGTAGAATAATTTTTATACTCTGCAGTATAAATTCGACTGCCCACTTTTTAGAATAAAATTGTTGATAAAACTCCAATAACAGACAGATAAGAAGTATACCGCTGAACATTAATACCCAGTCACATGGGTATATGCAGAGTCCAAATTCCTTTATACCCCCCATTAGAATTAGGGGAAATAAAACATAAATGGAGAAATTTCTCATCATAAGATCAGCCAATAGAAAAAAAAGTCCCTAATTCTGCAGAACATTCTGAGCACGGGAAAATCGCCCCTTTGCCCTTTTTGAACCTCACCGCGAATAAACTTCTATATCTCAAAAAAAATCTCTATATCTATATGTATATATAGATATAGATTATGTATATATACATATAGATATATTATGTACATTATGCAGTAGACCTATAATGGGAAATGAAAGTGGCTAATTTTTGAATAAAAAGCCCTTTTAACTCAGTGGTAGAGTAATGCCATGGTAAGGCATAAGTCATCGGTTCAAATCCGATAAAGGGCTTTTCCACTAGTGGTAGAGTAATATCACGGCAAGAGAGAAGTCATCGGTTCAAATCCGATAGAGTACTTTTCTACTAAATTCATTCACTTTTTTCTTTTTTTTTCTTGAATTTTATGATTTCATTTAGTGGTAGATGCCCACTTTTTTGGCCTGAATACTAAACGAAGCACAGAGTTTAAATTGCAAAAAAGAAATGAAATTGGACTCTTTTTCCTGTTAGAGCAATCAAATCAATATATGTCTAGAATCCTTTTTATTAATCTATTCTTATTCTATACCCTTTAAAGGGTAAAGAATTCCCCTAAAAAGCACGGGATGATCCGTGAATTAACCCAACCATCAACTAAAAAAAAAAAAAAAAATCCTATGAAAGTATAACAGAAAAGTAGGAAAGACTCTTTGCTTTTATCTATTTATACTCTTCGAGTATATTGACAATTCCAAAAAACTGCTCATACTATCATTATAGTATAATAACGAGTGGTTCCATATAGCATTATCGTCTAGTGATGCCCCCATCGTCTAGTGGTTCAGGACATCTCTCTTTCAAGGAGGCAGCGGGGATTCGACTTCCCCTGGGGGTAGGGAGTATTATAAAAAGAGGTTAATCTATAGATTATCAAAAACCCTAGAAAAAATTCTTCCTGGGTCGATGCCCGAGCGGTTAATGGGGACGGACTGTAAATTCGTTGACGATATGTCTACGCTGGTTCAAATCCAGCTCGGCCCAAAAATCTAGGGCTTCGTGAATATGAACTAAATCCACTTTTTTTCTTCCATAAAAAAAATATCTGATCCATATAAATAAAGGATAAAGAAAAAAGAAAGGGAAAATCTATTTCTAAGCCATATCTCTCTGATTCTTTTCTTAACAAAGATAAGAGTTTTTCTTATTGAAAGGTGGATTATCATTTATTTTTAGGGATAAAAAATCGCGACATACTAGTTATGCTACTCTCACTATACCCACATAGGATATGTGGGTATGTAGTATATAATTCATCTATTTCTTAGAGTACGACAGACGAATCTTCTTAATGGTTCTATTTAAGAATAGGTATGCCATACACCCCGCAGGGATTGTAGTTCAATTGGTTAGAGCACCGCCCTGTCAAGGCGGAAGCTGCGGGTTCGAGCCCCGTCAGTCCCGAACTAGGGTTCAATGAATGGAAAAATTCATCTTTCTCTTTTTCATTAAAAATTTCCCTGAAAAAAGTGGGCAGAAGGCAATATCAAATATCTATGGGAACCCCTTATTGATAAGGAAAGACGTACATATCATACGTGGATTAGTATAATTTAGGATATTACTCTATTTTTATGGTATGATGATACCATCCTCATCTTAACTTCCTATTTGACTCTTATGGAATAGAGTTCCGGTAAAATACCGGAATCCATACACAAATTGTATTCGTTTATTGTTAGAGAATGAATATAATTAGTTCCTTTTTGAGGGTTATTATAAACCACACCACTTCCATTTTGTAGTTCCAACTTAGTTTGTGTATATTCAATGAATTCTTTCCAAGAATATACCTCATTCTCAGGCCATTTGCCGACCCCTTTTTTATGAATCCGCTCTCATCTTTAGACTCCAAAAAACAGATATTGATAGTAACCTAAAAAAACTAAGCAAACGCCCTTTTTCCTAAATTAAAATAAAATATTGGATCTTTTTTATTTAAGATCCTCTTTTCTCCATCTCATTTCTAATTCTACTGCTTATTTGGATCTCTATGTAACCCATAGAAAGTCGGTCATATAATACATACATACATAATTGTATGTATAACTATAAGAAAAAGGAAGGGAAATTGGATAAGAAAGATTCTTGGCTATACATATATATAGAAAAGCAAAAGTCGAAAAGGATGAAAAATAGAGGGGTTCAGAATCCAATCAAAAAATCTATTTTGGTCTTAGTATGGATAAGGGATCTTCCTATGTTATATTATTCCACTAGCAACCATGAATTGATTTGATAGATCCTATATTCATAATATTGAATTGATTTAGTATTATCAGAATGCAAGTCCTCCCCTTGAATTTACAGGATACCCCCTTTTCCTCTCCATGGGATTACATCCCGAGTTATTGTGAAAAAAAAATAAAATAAAGAGGTTATGGAAGTAAATATTCTCGCATTTATTGCTACTACATTGTTCATTCTAGTTCCTACTGCCTTTTTACTTATTATTTATGTAAAAACTGCCAGCCAAAATGATTAATTGGAATTCCAATTAATCATTGAAGAAATGAAAAAGGGATTAAACAAAATAAAAATCCAAGTCTTAAATGAAAGGATCTGGTTGGAATCATAAAGTGTGGTAGAAAGAACTACATATAGTTTTTTCTACCACACTTTATGATTCTTTCTATTATATTATCTTGAATCTACATAGAATAGATTAGTAGATTGAAATAGTAATCTAATTCAACTTCTTTTTTCACTGGATCCACTTAATTTCAAGCAAGTCAAAATAAAAAATAAATCGAAAACAATTCCTCATTGAAGGAATCCATGGAGAGGGAGAAAAATAATATGAGAATAGACTATAGTAAAAAAAACTATAGTAAAAAAAAAGTAAATAAAAGTAAAAAACCGGCGAATCTTTCATACTTAAAAATGACGTGAGATGCTTCACGCGAGATCCTTCAAAAAAAAAGAACAAAAAGAATTTCTAAGAATAAGAAAAGAGTCTAAATGAAAAATGTGCGATATGTTGTGAATAGCTTCATGTAAGAAAGTCTAATTTTCTTATGTAAAGAGCTTTATTTTTACTCGTCACTTCTAGTAGAAATTCTTAATTACTATAATCGTTCTTTCTATTCCATTTCTTATAGTAGAATGGAACATAGTAGAATAGAACGACTGACTCTTTCTTATTCTTAAAAGAGTTTTTTACAAGAGTGAAACAAAACTAAAGAAAGAGAGAAAAAATAAAGTTTGACAAAATGATTAATGCAAAACGATCAATTAAAGAAAAGAGTTGATACTACAATTGGACTACTCAATCAATTAGTAGTATCCCTAGAGTCCACTTCTCCCCCATACTACTAGCGAAAGAGAAAATGTAAAGACTACCATTAAAGCAGCCCAAGCGAGACTTACTATATCCATGTAAATTATGTCTCCTATTTATATGAAGGAATTATTCGACTATTGATCAATAATCATAGTGGAATTAAGGGCACAGAGTCAAAATTCTGCCCTAAGACTATAGATGAATCAGTTAAAGGAATTTACTCCTAACAAATTTTTATATTATTTTTGGTAGAGTTGGAAAGTATTAAGTATAAATATAATACATATCCCTTTTAAAAAGGAGTGGGGGAATGTTCTAACTAGAAGACGCGGGAATAGAGAGATTTTTTCTTCCTTTTGTTACCTTTTTATTTTTATAAGTAAAGCACGTCAGAATATACCATAAAATTAGGATAGATAAATATTTATTGGATACCTACCTTACCCATACCTTACCCATGTTTTTTTTTGAGCTAAACCCTACTGCCCCACTTTCTATCTTTCTACGAAAGAGTGAGGAGACCTTACCCACAACTCTGAAATTGATTTTTGATCAGCCTATTTATTCTTCTAATTCTCGACAGAATCTGTAGCCTTTCTTTACTTTAGTGTATGTAGTAAGATGTACTAAAAAAAAATGTATGATAATTAGGAAGTCTTGCTATTTCTTCGCAAAGTCCCTTCTTCAATTTTAGATTTTAAAAAGAAAGCCCTTTAGGGCCCTTTGGTGGATACGAAGGTTTCTGACACCTTAGCCTCATAGTTTGAAATTCCTGAATCGAATTAATAAAAGAATAAGGAAAGGCTACCTCATCTCTGTTAGTAGCTAACGGGCCACTGCCGCCAAAACAAACCCTAGTTTGAGGATAGAACTATGGTATGGATTCTCAAAATCCAGTATCGCCAGACCTAGTTACTCTCTTGCCCCAACTTATGGGGTAAGTATTTGATTGATCAGGCGGCACCCAGATTTGAACTGGGGATAAAGGATTTGCAGTCCCCTGCCTTACCACTTGGCCATGCCGCCAAAAAATCCGATCTAAAATCGAGAAGTATTCATCCATATTTTCTTACTAAAACCCCTTTGCTTTTATCTTGAATGTAATTCTACTGAATTTTTCCAATCGTTTTCAAAAAATCGATTTCTGCTTTTTTGGATCCTGTTTTGCTTATTTTCCTCGATGGATTCTATGTTAAACATTGCTTAGAAAACTTCCCTTTTCTTTCTATTCTATTGAGATGACAAAGGAGCAAAAATGGATTTCCATGCAAAATTCAGAACAAATTGGAACCATTAACTAGAATTTTTTTTTTGAATTGCAGTAGTAAACGACTGGTATTCTCTCCTCCCATTCCTTTTAATGGAATAATAAAATAGAATAAAAGTTTCCCGAATTGTATATAAGTAAACTCCTGGTCCGAACAGCATTATTATCTATGGATCCCCCTTATGTACATATCCCTATGGGGAATCATGCTTTTATTTTTCGTTGCATTAAATATTAGGTGGATAACTAGATTAGCAAGTACTTAAAAAAAAGTAAGTACTTTATTTTAGGATTCTACAACGAAATCCTTTATTTTTCAGAAATTCTACTGCTACAAATACTAGAAAACAAAAAAGAACCTTCAAATTCTTTTTGAAAATAAAACTAAGCGTACTATTCTAAATTCTAAATCGAACTAAAGTCAAACTTTCTAGTGCTTATTAATTTTATGGCTTTATTTCTTTCATAGAAAGTAGCTAAAACGAGAAATCTTTCCTATCCAATCTGATTAGAATATCATAAACTTTAAATTTAAGTGGCAGAATTTTTTCTAGGAGTTTTTTTTTCAATTCATTTTAATTCCATTTCTACCCCTGCAAAATTGGAACTTTCGTCAAAATTATCTCTATTCATATGTATGAAATACATATATGAAATACGTATGTGGAGTTCTCTAGAATTTCATGTGATTCAGTAAACAGAATATAGATTCCATGATTGCTAGATTGATCCGTAGGGATTGATAAAGAGTGAGCTGATAATGGAATTTTTTTTTTGATAAATAGGAAACTTAAGATTAAAATGCTCCGGAATGGGAATGAGGGAATGTCCACAATACCCGGATTTAGTCAGATCCAATTCGAGGGATTTTGTAGGTTCATTAATCAAGGCTTGGCAGAAGAACTTGAGAAGTTTCCAACAATTAAAGATCCAGATCACGAAATTGCATTTCAATTATTTGCGAAAGGATATCAATTGCTAGAACCCTCGATAAAAGAAAGAGATGCTGTGTATGAATCACTCACTTATTCTTCTGAATTATATGTATCTGCAAGATTAATTTTTGGTTTCGATGTGCAAAAGCAAACCATTTCTATCGGAAACATTCCTATAATGAATTCCTTAGGAACCTTTATAATAAATGGAATATATCGAATTGTGATCAATCAAATATTGCTAAGTCCTGGTATTTACTACCGCTCGGAATTAGACCATAAGGGAATTTCTATATACACCGGGACTATAATATCAGATTGGGGAGGAAGATCGGAATTAGCAATTGATAAAAAAGAAAGGATATGGGCTCGCGTGAGTAGAAAACAAAAGATATCTATTTTAGTTCTATCATCAGCTATGGGTTCGAATCTAAGAGAAATTTTAGATAATGTTTCCTACCCCGAAATTTTCTTGTCTTTCCCGAATGCTAAGGAGAAAAAGAGGATTGAGTCAAAAGAAAAAGCTATTTTGGAGTTTTATCAACAATTTGCTTGTGTAGGCGGGGACCTGGTATTTTCGGAGTCCTTATGTGAGGAATTACAAAAGAAATTTTTTCAACAAAAATGTGAATTAGGAAGAGTTGGTCGACGAAATATGAATCGGAGACTGAATCTTGATATACCTCAGAACAATACATTCTTGTTACCACGAGATGTATTGGCCGCTACGGATCATTTGATTGGAATGAAATTTGGAACGGGTATACTTGACGATGACGATATGAATCACTTGAAAAATAAACGTATTCGTTCGGTTGCGGATCTGTTACAAGATCAATTCGGACTGGCTCTTGGCCGTTTACAACATGCCATTCAAAAAACTATCCGTAGAGTATTCATACGTCAATCGAAACCGACTCCACAAACTTTAGTAACTCCAACTTCAACTTCGATTTTATTAATAACTACTTATGAGACCTTTTTTGGCACATATCCCTTATCTCAAGTTTTTGACCAAACCAACCCATTGACACAAACGGTTCATGGGCGAAAAGTGAGTTGTTTGGGTCCTGGAGGATTGACGGGGAGAACTGCAAGTTTTCGGAGCCGAGATATTCATCCGAGTCACTATGGGCGTATTTGTCCAATTGACACGTCCGAAGGAATCAATGTTGGACTTACTGGATCTTTAGCTATTCATGCGAGAATTGATCACTGGTGGGGATCTATAGAGAGTCCGTTTTATGAAATATCTGAGAAAGGAAAAGAAAAAAAAGAGAGACAGGTGGTTTATTTATCACCAAATAGAGATGAATATTATATGATAGCAGCAGGAAATTCTTTGTCCTTGAATCAAGGTATTCAGGAAGAACAGGTTGTTCCAGCAAGATACCGTCAAGAATTTCTTACTATTGCATGGGAACAGATTCATGTTAGAAGTATTTTTCCTTTCCAATATTTTTCTATTGGAGGCTCTCTCATTCCTTTTATTGAGCATAATGATGCGAATCGGGCTTTAATGAGTTCTAATATGCAGCGCCAAGCAGTTCCACTTTCTCGGTCCGAGAAGTGCATTGTTGGAACTGGATTGGAACGCCAAACAGCTCTAGATTCAAGGGTTTCTATTATAGCCGAATGCGAGGGAAAGATCATTTCTAGTCATAGTCACAAGATCCTTTTATCAAGTAGTGGGAAGACTATAAGTATTCCTTTAGTTGCTCATCAGCGCTCTAACAAAAATACTTGTATGCATCAAAAACCTCGGGTTCCGGAGGGTAAATCCATTAAAAAGGGGCAAATTTTAGCGGAGGGAGCAGCTACACTTGGTGGGGAACTCGCTTTAGGAAAAAACGTTTTAGTAGCTTATATGCCGTGGGAGGGTTACAATTTTGAAGACGCAGTACTAATTAGCGAACGTTTGGTATATGAGGATATTTATACTTCTTTTCACATCCGAAAATATGAAATTCAGACAGATACGACAAGCCAAGGCTCCGCTGAAAAAATTACTAAAGAAATACCACATCTAGAAGAACATTTACTCCGCAATTTGGACAGAAATGGAGTTGTGAGGTTGGGATCTTGGGTAGAAACTGGCGATATTTTAGTAGGTAAATTAACGCCTCAGATAGCTAGTGAATCCTCGTATATCGCGGAAGCTGGATTATTACGGGCTATTTTTGGTCTTGAGGTATCCACTTCAAAAGAAACTTCTCTCAAACTACCTATAGGTGGAAGAGGGCGCATTATCGATGTGAAATGGATCCAGAGGGATCCCCTCGACATAATGGTTCGTGTATATATTTTACAGAAACGTGAAATCAAAGTTGGGGATAAAGTAGCAGGAAGACACGGGAATAAGGGGATCATTTCCAAAATTTTGCCTAGGCAAGATATGCCCTATTTGCAAGATGGAACACCTGTTGATATGGTCTTCAATCCCCTAGGAGTACCCTCACGAATGAATGTGGGACAAATATTTGAAAGCTCGCTTGGATTAGCAGGGGATCTGCTAAAGAAACATTATAGAATAGCACCCTTTGATGAGAGATATGAGCAAGAGGCTTCAAGAAAACTTGTGTTTTCGGAACTATATGAAGCCAGTAAACAAACAAATAATCCATGGATATTTGAACCCGAATACCCGGGAAAAAGCAGAATATTTGACGGAAGAACAGGAGATCCCTTTGAACAACCTGTTCTAATAGGGAAGTCCTATATTTTAAAATTAATTCATCAAGTTGATGAGAAAATCCATGGACGTTCTACCGGGCCCTACTCACTTGTTACCCAACAACCTGTTAGAGGGAGAGCCAAGCAAGGGGGACAACGAGTAGGAGAAATGGAAGTTTGGGCTTTAGAAGGATTTGGTGTTGCTCATATTTTACAAGAGATACTTACTTATAAATCTGATCATCTTATAGCTCGCCAAGAAATACTTAATGCTACGATCTGGGGAAAAAGAGTGGCTAATCACGAGGATCCTCCGGAATCTTTTCGAGTGCTCGTTCGAGAACTACGATCTTTGGCTCTAGAACTGAACCATTTCCTTCTATCTGAGAAGAACTTTCAGATTAATAGGGAGGATGTTTGATCGGATTAAATATAAATTCTTTTCTTATTTCTATTTTATGATTGACCAATATAAACATAAACAACTTCAAATTGGACTCGTTTCCCCTCAACAAATAAAGGCTTGGGCTAACAAAATCCTACCTAATGGAGAAGTCGTTGGCGAAGTCACAAGGCCCTCCACTTTTCATTATAAAACCGATAAACCAGAAAAAGATGGATTGTTTTGCGAAAGAATCTTTGGGCCCATAAAAAGCGGAATTTGTGCTTGCGGAAATTCTCGAGCGAGCATAGCTGAAAACGAAGACGAAAGATTTTGTCAAAAATGCGGGGTAGAATTTGTTGATTCTCGGATACGAAGATATCAAATGGGATACATCAAACTGGCATGTCCAGTGACTCATGTGTGGTATTTGAAAGGTCTTCCTAGTTATATCGCGAATCTTTTAGATAAACCCCTTAAGAAATTGGAGGGCCTAGTATACGGCGATTTCTCTTTTGCTAGGCCCAGCGCTAAAAAACCTACTTTCTTACGATTACGAGGTTTATTCGAAGATGAAATTTCATCCTGTAACCACAACATTTCTCCCTTTTTTTCTACTCCTGGCTTTGCAACATTTCGAAATAGGGAAATTGCGACAGGAGCAGGTGCTATTCGAGAACAATTAGCGGATTTGGATTTGCGAATTATTATAGAGAATTCCTTGGTTGAATGGAAGGAATTAGAAGACGAGGGGTATAGTGGAGATGAATGGGAAGATAGAAAAAGACGAATAAGAAAAGTTTTTTTAATTAGACGAATGCAATTGGCGAAACATTTTATTCAAACAAATGTAGAACCAGAATGGATGGTTTTGTGCTTATTACCGGTTCTTCCTCCCGAATTGAGACCCATTGTTTATAGGTCTGGGGATAAAGTAGTTACTTCGGATATTAATGAACTTTATAAGAGAGTTATCCGTCGGAACAACAACCTTGCCTATCTATTAAAAAGAAGTGAATTAGCGCCAGCAGATTTAGTAATGTGCCAGGAAAAATTGGTACAAGAAGCCGTGGATACACTTCTTGATAGTGGGTCCCGCGGGCAACCGACCAGGGATGGTCACAATAAAGTATACAAGTCACTTTCAGATGTAATTGAGGGCAAAGGGGGAAGGTTTCGTGAGACTCTGCTTGGGAAACGGGTCGATTACTCGGGGCGTTCTGTCATTGTTGTGGGTCCTTCGCTTTCATTACATCAATGTGGATTACCTCTAGAGATAGCAATAAAGCTTTTTCAGCTATTTGTAATTCGAGATTTAATCACGAAACGTGCTACTTCTAATGTCAGGATTGCTAAAAGGAAAATTTGGGAAAAGGAACCCATTGTATGGGAAATACTTCAAGAAGTTATGCGGGGGCATCCTGTACTGTTGAACAGAGCACCTACTCTGCATAGATTAGGCATACAGGCCTTCCAACCCACTTTAGTAGAGGGGCGTACTATTTGTTTACATCCATTAGTGTGTAAGGGTTTCAATGCGGACTTTGACGGGGATCAAATGGCTGTTCATCTACCTTTATCCTTGGAAGCTCAAGCGGAAGCCCGTTTACTTATGTTTTCTCATATGAATCTCCTATCTCCCGCTATTGGAGATCCTATTTGCGTGCCAACCCAAGACATGCTTATCGGACTTTATGTATTAACGAATGGAAACCGTCGAGGTATTTGTGCAAATAGATATAATAGTTGCGGAAACTATCCAAATAAAAAAGTCAACTACAATAATAATAATTATAAGTATACGAAAGATAAAGAACCTCATTTTTCTAGTTCCTATGATGCACTGGGAGCTTATAGACAGAAACTAATCGGTTTAAACAGTCCATTGTGGCTCCGATGGAAACTAGATCAACGCGTCACCGGGTCAAGAGAAGTTCCGATTGAAGTTCAATATGAATCTTTTGGGACTTATCATGAGATTTATGCCCACTATCTAATAGTCGGAAATAGAAAAAAAGAAACCCGTTCTATATACATTCGAACCACTCTTGGTCATATTTCTTTTTATAGAGAAATAGAGGAAGCCATACAAGGATTCAGTCGGGCCTATTCATATACTATCTAAACAAGGAAGTTAGATTCGGCGATGCCCCTTTCGGGGGGCATTCCGATTTCGCTAGTACCATCTTTTTTGCCGCGCAAATTAAGATTGAGATTGAGGAAAGGGAGTAAATTTAAGTTTTCGAATCACTGACTCAGGCCTATTGTCGAATCCTACTCAGCAATTGTCGAATCCTACTCAGCCAAAAAAGGGGGTACTTATGTATGGCGGAACGGGCCAACCTGGTCTTTCATAATAAAGAGATAGACGGAACTGCTATGAAACGACTTATTAGCAGATTAATAGATCATTTCGGAATGGGATATACATCCCATATACTGGATCAAATAAAGGCTCTGGGCTTCCATCAAGCCACTACTACATCAATTTCTTTAGGAATCGAGGATCTTTTAACAATACCCTCTAAAGGATGGTTAGTCCAAGACGCGGAACAACAGAGTTTTCTTTTGGAGAAACACTATTATTATGGGGCTGTACACGCAGTAGAAAAATTACGCCAATCCGTTGAAATATGGTATGCTACAAGTGAATATTTGAAACAAGAAATGAATTCGAATTTTCGGATAACGGATCCGTCTAATCCAGTCTATCTAATGTCTTTTTCAGGAGCCAGAGGAAATGCATCTCAGGTACACCAATTAGTAGGGATGAGAGGGTTAATGGCGGATCCTCAAGGACAAATGATTGATTTACCTATTCAAAGCAATTTACGCGAGGGACTTTCTTTGACAGAATATATAATTTCCTGCTACGGAGCCCGCAAAGGGGTTGTAGATACTGCTGTACGAACAGCGGATGCTGGATATCTTACACGCAGACTTGTTGAAGTAGTTCAACATATTATTGTACGTAGAAGAGATTGTGGTACTATCCGAGGTATTTCTGTGAGTCCTCAAAATGGGATGACAGAAAAACTTTTTGTCCAAACACTAATTGGTCGTGTATTAGCAGACGATATATATATTGGTTCACGATGCATTGCTGCTCGAAATCAAGATATTGGAATTGGATTAGTCAATCGATTCATAACTGCCTTTCGAGCACAACCGTTTCGAGCACAAGCAATATATATTAGAACCCCTTTTACTTGCCGGAGCACATCTTGGATCTGTCAATTATGTTATGGGCGGAGTCCCACTCATGGCGATCTGGTCGAATTGGGGGAAGCTGTAGGTATTATTGCGGGTCAATCAATCGGGGAGCCAGGGACTCAACTAACATTAAGAACTTTTCATACCGGTGGAGTATTCACAGGGGGTACTGCCGACCTTGTACGATCCCCCTCGAATGGAAAAATCCAATTCAATGAGAATTTGGTTCACCCCACACGTACCCGTCATGGGCAGCCCGCTTTTCTATGCTATATAGACTTGCGTGTAACTATTCAGAGTCAGGATATTCTACATAGTGTGAATATTCCGTTAAAAAGCTTGATTCTAGTACAAAATGACCAATATGTAGAATCTGAACAAGTAATTGCGGAGATTCGTGCCGGAACGTCCACTTTGCATTTTAAAGAAAAGGTACAAAAGCATATTTATTCCGAATCAGACGGGGAAATGCACTGGAGTACTGATGTTTACCATGCGCCCGAATATCAATATGGTAATCTTCGTGGATTACCAAAAACAAGCCATTTATGGATATTGTCAGTAAGTATGTGCCGATCCAGTATAGCATCCTTTTCGCTGCACAAGGATCAAGATCAAATGAATACGTATTCTTTTTCTCTTGACGGAAGATATATCTTTGACCTCTCAATGGCTAATGATCATGTAAGCCCTAGACTGTTGGATACTTTTGGTAAAAAAGATAAGGAAATTCTTGATTATTTAACGTCAGATCGAATCGTGTCCAACAAGCATTGGAATTTTGTCTATCCTTCTATTCTTCAAGATAATTCGGATTTGTTGGCAAAAAAACGAAGAAATAGGTTCGTCATTCCATTACAATATCATCAAGAACAAGAAAAAGAGCTAATATCCTGTTTGGGGATTTCGATTGAAATACCCTTTATGGGTGTTTTACGTAGAAATACTATTTTTGCTTATTTTGACGATCCACGATACAGAAAAGATAAAAGGGGTTCAGGAATTGTTAAATTTAGATATAGGACCTTAGAGGAAGAATATGGGATCCTAGAGGAGGGGTATAGGACTCTAGAGGAAGACTCAGAGGACGAATATGAGAGCCTAGAGAATGAATATAGGACCCGAGAGGATCAATATGAAACCCTAGAAGACGAATATAGCACTCTAGAGGACGAATATGAAACCCTAGAAGATGAATATGGGATCCTAGAGGCCGAATATAGGACTCTAGAGAAAGATTCAGAAGAAGAATCTCGGAACCCAGAGAACGAATATAAAAGTCGAGAGGACGAATATGGAACTCTAGAGGAAGACTCAGAAGAAGAATATGGGAGCCGTGAAGATGGCTCAGAGCCCGAATACGGGGCTTTAGAAGAAGACTCAGAGGAAGACTCAGAGGACGAATATGGGAGCCCAGAGGAAGATTCTATCTTAAAAAAAGAGGCTTTTATTGAGCATCGAGGAACAAAAGAATTTACTCTAAAATATAAAAAAGAAGTAGATCGGTTTTTTTTCATTCTTCAAGAACTGCATATCTTGCCAAGATCCTCATCGCTAAAGGTACTTGACAATAGTATTATTGGAGTGGATACACAACTCACAAAAAATACAAGAAGTCGACTAGGTGGATTGGTCCGAGTGAAGAGAAAAAAAAGCCATACGGAATTAAAAATCTTTTCCGGAGATATTTATTTCCCTGAAGAGGCGGATAAGATATCCGGCGCCAGTTTGATACCACCAGAAAGAGAAAAAAAAGATTATAAGGACTCAAAAAAAAGAAAAAATTGGGTTTATGTTCAACGGAAAAAAATTCTAAAAAGCAAGGAAAAGTATTTTGTTTCGGTTCGACCCGCAACCGCATATGAAATGGACGAAGGGAGAAATTTAGCAAGACTTTTCCCGCAAGATCTCCTGCAAGAAGAGGATAATCTACAACTTCGACTTGTCAATTTTATTTCTCATGAAAATAGCAAGTTAACTCAAAGAATTTATCACACGAATAGTCAATTCGTTCGAACTTGCTTGGTAGTGAATTGGGAACAAGAAGAAAAAGAGGGGGCTCGTGCTTCCCTTGTTGAGTTAAGAACAAATGATCTGATTCGCGATTTCCTAAGAATTGAGTTAGTCAAGTCTACTATTTCATATACAAGAAGAAGGTATGATAGGATAAGTGCAGGACCGATTCCCAATAATAGGTTAGATCGCAACAATACCAATTCCTTTTATTCCAAGGCGAAGATTAAATCACTTAGCCAACATCAAGAAGCTATTGGCACCTTGTTGAATCGAAATAAAGACTACGCATCTTTGATGATTTTGTCGGCATCCAACTGTTCTCGAATTGGTTTATTCAAGAATTCAAAATATCCCAATGCGGTAAAAGAATCGAATCCTAGAATTCCTATTCGAGATATTTTTGGGCTCTTAGGGGCTATTGTACCTAATATATCGAATTTTTCTTCATCTTACTATTTATTAACGCATAATCAGATCTTGTTAAAAAAATACTTGTTCCTTGACAATTTGAAACAAACCTTCCAAGTACTTCAAGGGCTTAAATACTCTTTAATAGATGAAAATAAAAGGATTTCGAATTTAGACAGTAACATCATGTTGAATCCACTCCATTTGAATTGGCACTTTCTCAATCATGACTCATGGGAGGAGACATTGGCAATAATTCAGCTTGGACAATTTATTTGCGAAAATGTATGTCTATTTAAATCGCACATAAAAAAATCAGGTCAAATTTACATTGTTAATATGGACTCCTTTGTTATAAGAGCAGCTAAGCCTTATTTGGCCACTATAGGAGCAACTGTTCATGGTCATTATGGAAAAACCCTTTACAAAGGAGATAGGTTAGTTACCTTTATATATGAAAAATCCAGATCTAGTGATATAACGCAAGGTCTTCCAAAAGTAGAACAAATATTCGAAGCACGTTCAATTGATTCACTATCGCCGAATCTCGAAAGGAGAATTGAGGATTGGAATGAGCGTATACCAAGAATTCTTGGGGTTCCCTGGGGATTCTTGATTGGAGCTGAGCTAACCATCGCCCAAAGTCGTATCTCTTTGGTTAATAAGATCCAAAAGGTTTATCGATCCCAAGGGGTACAGATCCATAATAGACATATAGAGATTATTATACGCCAAGTAACATCAAAAGTACGGGTTTCCGAGGATGGAATGTCTAATGTTTTTTTACCCGGGGAATTAATAGGACTATTGCGAGCGGAACGAGCAGGGCGTGCTTTGGATGAATCGATCTATTATCGGGCAATCTTATTGGGAATAACAAGGGCTTCCCTGAATACCCAAAGTTTCATATCTGAAGCAAGTTTTCAAGAAACTGCTCGAGTTTTAGCAAAAGCTGCCCTACGAGGTCGTATTGATTGGTTGAAAGGCCTGAAAGAAAACGTAGTTCTGGGGGGAATTATACCTGTTGGTACCGGATTCCAAAAATTTGTGCATCGTTCCTCACAAGACAAGAACCTTTATTTCGAAATTCAAAAAAAAAATCTATTCACGTCGGAAATGAGAGATATGTTGTTTCTCCATACAGAATTAGTTTCTTCTGATTCTGACGTAACAAACAATTTCTATGAAACATCAGACCCCCCATTTACTCCCATTTATACGATTTAAGGATACATAAAGCAGATTTTTTTTTAGTTTAATTTAAACTAGATTTTTGACCTTAGAATGCTAACAGGTCTTATTTTAGATTTTGTATTTTCATATTTTACTAAATAAAAGATAAAAGAAGTCAGTTAATTCATTAAGGCTATGTTTATATCATGTATCAATGGCCAATTCTGAGTAGAAGGTTCCATCGGAACAATTTTTATTTATTTCAAGATATTTAGGCTCTTTCTTAATCTTCAAAAAGAAAAAATTCCGTAATGGTAAGACGAAAAAAAGAAAAAAAAGGGAAGTGTGGAAAAAATGACAAGAAGATATTGGAACATCAATTTGAAAGAGATGATAGAAGCAGGAGTTCATTTTGGTCATGGTATTAAGAAATGGAATCCTAAAATGGCCCCTTACATCTCGGCAAAGCGTAAAGGTACTCATATTACAAATCTCGCTAGAACGGCTCGTTTTTTATCAGAAGCTTGTGATTTAGTTTTTGATGCAGCAAGTCAGGGAAAAAGCTTCTTAATTGTTGGTACCAAAAAAAGAACAGCGGATTTAGTAGCATCAGCTGCAATAAGGTCTCGTTGTCATTATGTTAATAAAAAGTGGTTCAGTGGTATGTTAACGAATTGGTCGATTACCAAAACTAGACTTTCTCAATTTAGAGACTTAAGAGCGGAAGAAAAGATGGGAAAATTCCACCATCTTCCAAAAAGAGATGTGGCAATCTTAAAGAGAAAATTATCCACCTTGCAAAGATATCTCGGCGGGATTAAATATATGACGAGGTTGCCTGACATTGTGATCGTCCTTGATCAGCAAAAAGAGTATATAGCTCTTCGAGAATGTGCCATTTTGGGAATTCCTACTATTTCTTTAGTGGATACAAATTGTGACCCAGATCTCGCGAATATATCGATTCCTGCCAACGATGACACTATGACTTCAATTCGATTGATTCTTAACAAATTAGTATTTGCAATTTGTGAGGGCCGTTCTCTCTATATAAGAAATCGTTGATTAAGATTAAGAAGAATAGTTAATTCTTAAGCAACTAAGTAGATTTATCAGATCAGTTACTATTCCTTTTTGTTTTGCATAGATAAAAGAAAGGGAATATTGATATATATTAGAGGGTATTGATATATATTATCATTTGATGTGATTTCTTGGTATCCTAAATATAAAATTATAAGATTAATACTTCAGCTAAGTTGAGAAAGAGATGGTTGAATCAAAAGAATTCCTTTTTTGAAGTTCTATTTTTATTAGAGGACAATATGAATATTACACCATGTTCCATTAAAACACTCAAGGGGTTGTATGATATATCAGGGGTAGAAGTAGGCCAACACTTCTATTGGCAAATAGGAGGTTTCCAAATTCATGCCCAAGTACTAATCACTTCTTGGGTCGTAATTACTATCTTGTTAGGTTCAGTTATCTTAGCTGTTCGGAATCCACAAACCATCCCAACCGACGGTCAAAATTTCTTCGAATATGTCCTTGAGTTTATTCGAGATTTAAGCAAAACTCAGATTGGAGAAGAATATGGTCCCTGGGTCCCCTTTATTGGAACTATGTTCCTTTTTATTTTTGTTTCGAATTGGTCGGGTGCTCTTTTACCTTGGAAAATTATAGAGTTACCCCACGGGGAATTAGCAGCGCCCACGAATGATATAAATACTACTGTTGCTTTAGCTTTACTCACATCAGCGGCATATTTTTATGCGGGTCTTAGCAAAAAAGGATTGAGTTATTTCGAGAAATATATTAAACCAACCCCAATCCTTTTACCAATTAACATCCTAGAAGATTTCACAAAACCATTATCGCTTAGTTTTCGACTTTTCGGGAATATATTGGCGGATGAATTAGTCGTTGTTGTTCTTGTTTCTTTAGTCCCCTTAGTAGTCCCTATACCGGTCATGTTTCTTGGATTATTTACAAGCGGTATTCAAGCTCTTATTTTTGCAACGTTAGCCGCAGCCTATATAGGTGAATCGATGGAAGGTCATCATTGAATTGACTCATTTTCGAAATAGTCTTTTTTTTTTTTTAGCTTAGCCCAATTCATGCATGGTTCCAGATAATCCTCCTGGTTAGAAAACTAACTAGTTCGAAATGCGTATGAATATATAACCTAGAGTTGTAGGAGAGAGAATAGACTATATTACGGAATTGTTAAATTATATATGCATTCAGGGGGGGGGGGGCGGAATCCGGTTAGATCTATATCCTTAATGTCTATAAGACAGTCATCTTTTGTGCGGAATTATTTTGGAATTGGATTCAATAGAAAATGAGAAAATACACAAACAAAATAGAGGAAACAAATGTATATAGGATTTTTTTGATTTCAAAGTTAGATTCATTATCTAATCCAATCTATAGAATTCCCCCCGATATGGAATTGGATTCCATATCCAGTTCTATGCAGCATTCCATATCGAGTTCTATGCAGGATATTGTTATCAATTGTATACCTTAATTTGATTCCTATTGGATTTGGATTAGTTCGATTTCAATAGGGGTTCTTCCTGTATTTTGTCTTTTATTATGGATTAGATGAAGGGGAAAAAGAGAACTCAAGAATATCGAAGAGTAAAAAAAAAAAGGATGGAAGGAAAGGGTGGTTGGTTGGAAAGAAAGAGAAATAGAATAATGAAAATCATATGAATTTACACAAATCTCTAATGATTAGAAAAGAAACTAAAAATGAGATCTCGAAATAGTTCAGACGATTTAGATTATCATTTCAATAGAGCTTACAAGTGAAAAGTAATAATTTCTTGGTTGATTGTATCCTTAACCATTTGTTTTTTTTTTTTTGACACGAGGAACTCACCATGAATCCACTAATTGCTGCTGCTTCCGTTATTGCTGCTGGATTGGCCGTAGGGCTTGCTTCTATTGGGCCTGGAGTTGGTCAAGGTACTGCTGCAGGACAAGCTGTAGAAGGTATTGCGAGACAGCCAGAAGCAGAAGGGAAAATACGAGGTACTTTATTGCTTAGTCTAGCTTTTATGGAAGCTTTAACAATTTATGGACTGGTTGTGGCACTAGCGCTCTTATTTGCGAACCCTTTTGTTTAATCCTAAAAAAGAAAATGAGTCCTTTAGATTAGATACTTTTTTCTTTTTTTAGTAAATTGGTATTTGCTTCTGTAATTCCAAGTATATCAATACTTTTATTTATTATTCCAGGAATTTTTTATTTATCGGGACAGACAATACCCCGGGAAGGGTTGATTTGAGCATGATCAATTTAGGTAGAAGATATGCTCGCCCTCTTCCTTCCCGTCCTTAGTTTAGGATAGTGGAAAGTCTTTTTCCTTTTATTTTAGTAATTTTGGGAACATTTTAACAAAGGAGATCTTTCACAAGTCAAACGCGACCTAAGACTTAATCTAAAAGAAATTATTAGATTGAATCTATTTGCATTAAAAAAATTGCATTAAAAAAACCGATAAAAAAGGGGCGAGCGAAGTAAGTGATCGAAAAACTTTCTTCTTTGTTCGTCCTATCTATAAGAGGAGAGCATATGAAAAATGTAACCCATTCTTTTGTTTTTTTAGCTCACTGGCCATTCGCTGGGAGTTTCGGGCTTAATACCGATATTTTAGCAACAAATCTAATAAATCTAACTGTAGTGGTTGGCGTATTGATTTTTTTTGGAAAGGGAGTGTGTGCGAGTTGTCTATTTCAAGAATAGATTGGATCTATCCGGCTGCACTTTAGAATATTTTTTAGTATTTTGGGGATAAATAAAGGTGCACGATCTCAACGAATTACTTCTGAATAACTTCAGAAATCATATGAAAGAACCATAGCATTTCGCGACTCATTGGTAAATTTACTTTGATTCTCTATAGACCAATAATGTGAGACCATTAACACGGTTAAAGCTAAACTGCTTGAAGTCCAGGCAAAAAGGGGTACTCTTTCTACAACTATATTAGTATCGAAATGCTTTATTAGTATCCAAATGCTTTAAACGGGAAATAGCTAGTGTAGAATTTATCTGATATAGAACACTCATATCGATAAAGTGGTTTGAACTATTTACTAGAAGGGCACCCTGCCCTTTTTCCAATGCCGAATCGACGACCTGTGTATACAAAAAAAGAGAAATTTTTTGGATTTAAGGAAAAAAAAGAATTCTAGCAATTTTCATTTTCCATTTATTTAGTTTTTTTTCTTAATGAAATTGAAATTGTTAACTAACAGAGCAAACAAAAATAAAGAAACAACTTTGCTGACCATGATAGATTTTTATCTAGTCAGAAGAGTCCTCTTAATATTTATCTAGTCTTATAGAAGATTTATCTAGTCTTATAGAAGTTTCGGTATATTGAAATACAAAGAGAAAAGAGGATAGAGGATAGGCTCATTACATAAAAAAAATATGGAAATAGCCATAATACATAGCAAAAAAGAAAAAAAGGAGCGTGAGAGCCAAATGAATCGAAAGATTCATGTTTGGTTCGGGAAGAGATCATAAAAGTTGTAAACTTAATAGCAAGATAATCTACTTTCATTAAAAGATTTATTAGATAATCGAAAACAGAGGATCTTAAGTACTATTCGAAATTCGGAAGAATTGCGTAGAGGCACCCTTGAACAACTCGAAAAAGCTCGGCTTCGATTACAGAAAGTCGAACTAGAAGCGGATGAGTATCGGATGAATGGATACTCTGAGATAGAACGAGAAAAAGCAAATTTGATTAATGCTACTTCTATTAGTTTGGAACAATTAGAAAAGTCTAAAAATGAAACCCTTTATTTTGAAAAACAAAGAGCGATGAATCAGGTCCGACAACGGGTTTTCCAACAAGCCGTACAAGGAGCTCTAGGAACTCTGAATAGTTGTTTGAATACCGAGTTACATTTCCGTACGATTCGTGCTAATATTGGCATTCTCGGGACCATAGAATGGAAGAAATAATAAAATTTATTAGGCCTTGAACTCCTACTTTCGTTTAGAATTTAGGCATTATTTTTCCCCTTGCTTGCGAAAAAAAAGATTCAAGAATGGCAACCCTTCGAGTCGACGAAATTCATAAAATTCTCCGCGAACGTATTGAACAATATAATAGGAAAGTAGGAATTGAGAATATAGGTCGCGTAGTTCAAGTGGGGGATGGGATTGCTCGTATTATAGGTCTTGGTGAAATAATGTCAGGTGAATTAGTTGAATTTGCAGAAGGGACTAGAGGTATTGCTCTGAATTTGGAATCCAAAAATGTTGGGATTGTATTAATGGGCGATGGGTTGATGATACAAGA